AGACGCGTCCCGAGTTCCATACAGATTACTTCTTAATACAATTTCCTTTAAATTCATTAAAATTTCATGTACTGATTCTTGAATACCTATCATGGTAGAATATTCATGTGGTATTTTATCAGATTTTGCACGTGTGATACATGTTCCCTCTATTTCTCCTAACAAAGCTCTTCGCATCGCAATGCCTATTGTATCGGCTTGACCTTTCCTAAGTGGAGACAGAATAAAGCGTCCATAATAAAGACGTTTACTGTCTGCTCTTGATTCAACACACTTCCATTGTAGTGTCCGAGTAGATACTGTTACTTTCTCCCGAACCATAGTAATATATTTTGATCAAATCCTTTAATTTTTTATTTCTCTTGAAATCGCTTCCATGTTTGTTTTTACTTTTACACACGTCTTTTTTTAGGGGGCCTACATCCATTATGTGGCACAGGGGTTATATCCCTTATGAAATTTAATAGTATACCACTTCTACGAATAGCTCTTAATGCCGCATCTCTCCCGAGACCGGGACCTTTTATCATGACTTCTGCTCGTTGCATACCTTGATCCGATACTGTCCGAATAGCATTTCCTGCTGCGGTTTGAGCGGCAAAGGGTGTCCCCCTTCTTGTACCCTTGAATCCACAAGTACCGGCGGAGGACCAAGAAATCACCCGACCCCGTACATCTGTAACAGTCACAATGGTATTGTTGAAACTAGCTTGAACATGAATAACTCCCTTTGGTATTCTACGCACATTCTTACGTAAACCAATACGTCCATTTCTACGTGAACGAATTTTTGGTATAGGTTTTGCCATATTTTATTATCTCATAAATATAAGTCAGAGAAATATGGATATATCCATTTCATGTCAAAAACAAATCTTTTATTTAATATTATCTTATTATATTATAGATATATTATCGAATAGATTATCGAATTCTATTCTAGAATTCTATTCTATAAATATATTATAGAATTAAATAATGTGAATTTCTATATTTCTATAGAACCTATTTCTACTTTAATTATTTAATTATTTAAATTCATTATTGAAATTATTTCTATTTCAATTGTTTCTATTTTCTATTCCATATAATATATGGAATAGGAAATGGAATTTTCTTATTTTAATTGAAATCTGGTCTTTTAGCTTTAGAAAGCTCTCTTTCTTGTTTTTGGAAATATTATCCTTGTTTTTGTTTATGTCTTGGATTGGAACAAATTACTATAATTCGTCCTCGCCTACGGATCAGTCGACATTTTTCGCAAATTTTACGAACAGAGGCCCTTATTTTCATATTTTTCATTCCTTAACTTAATCTATTTTATTGTAAGAAAATATGTTTTCCTGAAATTTGGAACTTTTAATTGTATTCCCTAAAAAGGAATGTTGAAGTTGAAAAAACAGTCTAATCATTCTAATCTTTGTTCCGGGGTCTATAAATTATATGCCCTCCGGTTGATTCAAAAAATGACTTACTTCTGTTTTTTGTTTTTACTTTCATTTTACATTTTTACTTTAAGTAGTATATGTATAAAACAATGTTGAATCCTTCCTGAAACATAACCTAAAATTAGATCTTCATTATCTAAACGAACCCGGAATAGACCATTGGGAAGTGATGCATTAATTGAAACTAAACCATCATAAAGCCATTTTTTCGTTTATTCTATTCCTATTCGAGTTAAAAAAAAACCTTCACGTATTAACTAATGGACGAGGAGTGAGTGACATTAGAAACTTGTTTTTTTTCTTTCTTTTTTCACTAATATATAATGTTTCTCATAGAATTCGTATATCAGAAAGATTACCATATATAACACAAAATTTCTCCGCCAATTCTTTCTAATCGAGCCTCTCGATCTGTCATTATACCTCGAGAAGTAGAAAGAATTACAATCCCCATCCCTCCTAAAATTCTCGGAATTCGTTGATAATTAGAATAGATTCGTAGACCGGGCCTGCTGATCCGTTTTAAATTTAAAATAGTTTTATATGATCCTTTTCTATTTCTTCTATGTCGTAGAGTTAAAATTAAAAAATCCTTGTCAATCGCCCGATGCTTTCTCACGCTTTCAATAAAACCATCCCGTAAAAGTATTTTAACAATGTTTTCGGTGATGTTAGTAGATAGTATTCGAACCGTTCCCTTTCTATTCATGTCAGTATTTCGTATAGAGGTTATTATGTCAGCAATCGTATCCTTTCCCATGATAAACTAAAATAATTGTTGCCCTTGACTTTTCATATAATTCACATGCTATTTTATATTTTCATTTCATTTTTTTCTTTTTATTTTTTATGACTTCTTATTAGAAAAGTATCCGTTTCTAATTAAAAAGGTATATACGTGAGACATAATCTATTAATTAATATCTATTAATTAATCTATTTCATTCAAATAGCAAATAGATAAATATATTCTGGTCTTGTTTTATTTTTATAATACCTCGGGTGCTAATGAAACTATTTTAGTGAAATTTAACTGTCTCAATTCTCGTGCGATCGCACCAAAGATTCTAGTTCCTTTTGGATTTCCTTCTTGATCAATGACAACCGCAGCATTATCATCATATTGTATTATCATACCGTTGTTACGTTTGAATTCTTTACAAGTACGTACAATTACAGCTCTGATCACTTCTGATTTTTCTAAAGGTGTGTTTGGTACTGCTTCTTTGATTACAGCAACAATAATGTCACCAATATAAGCATATCGTCGATTACTAGCTCCTATGATTCGAATACACATCAATTCGCGGGCTCCGCTATTATCGGCTACATTCAAATGGGTTTGAGGTTGAATCATATATCATTTTGGATTTGTTCTTTCATTGCAAAGGTCGAAGTCAAAAAGAAATATTAGAAATATTGTTTGTCTAAAAAAAAGAAATCAAACCTACAATTGCAATTTTTTTTCATTCCAAAGACTTCTTTACTTTGGTTCGAATTCTTATCCCGAAATAATGAATTGAGTTCGTATAGGCATTTTGGATGCTGCTATTGAAATAGCTTTTCTGGCTATATTTTCTGTGACTCCACTCATTTCATAAAGTATTCTACCCGGTTTAACAACAGCTACCCAATATTCGGGAGATCCTTTTCCCGAACCCATACGTGTTTCTGTAGGTCTTACTGTAACTGGTTTGTCTGGAAATATGCGTACCCATATTTTTCCACCACGGCGGGCATTTCGTGACATTGCCCGGCGCCCTGCCTCTATTTGTCTAGATGTGATCCAAGCGGGTTCAAGTGTCTGAAGAGCATATCTACCGAAGCAAATATGATTACCTCGATAGGATATTCCTTTCATTCTTCCTCTATGTTGTTTACGGAATCTGGTTCTTTTGGGGTTATAGTTGATGGTTTTTTCTCAATCCCATCTCTACTACAGAACCATACATGAGATTTTCACCTCATATGGCTCCTCGCGAATGAAACGATTAAAAAAAGAATATGCATTTATGTTAAATATACTGAATCGTGGTGTTTTTTGAGATTTCATCGAATTTTTTTGGTCTATTGGAAATTAGTATATATCTTGTTTTGATATATAACTATTCTTATTCTATTTCTATTTTCTATTCTTCATTTTTATTCTTTTATTCTATATTATAGACAATTTTTGCTACCCATATAGAACTGTATAATATGTTCTTTTTAATATTTTCTTATTTCTAATATTCTAATATAAGTTTCTAATATTTATTCTAATATAAGGTTATAATGTATTCTAATAGAAGGTTATAATGAATCTTTATTTTATTTTGTTTTTCCTTTTATTATTATTTTTGATTATTATTTATTATTATGGATTGGTCCAAATTTCGAAATTCACAATAAAATCAAAATTTTCGCGGGCGAATATTTACTCGTTCATTATCTATTTCAGACGTAGGGTTTTAGCCCTATGAGACTCCTCAGAATAAATGGATTTGTCTTTAGTTCGTTCGCCATCCCATCCAATGAATCATTAAGATTCTGAATCTTATGTATTCACAGGTTCCGTCGTTCCCATCGCTTCTCAATTAATGGTTAGGTCTTAATTCTACAACGAAGCTCCTAATAAAATTTTCTTTTTTCTTGAGTCAACCTTCTCAGTTTTTATTGACTTGGAGCTCTTGATTTGTTTGTTCTATGGATATATTTATCTAATTAGAATATATTCATCTACTTATGGATTTTTTTTTTTAGTATTGCTGCTTTCTTACACTACCCTTTTATGAGATGACTCATAGACCTTACATATTAGAATCGGATATCATTGATATTCTTTTTCTCTCTTTCTTTCATCCTTCCACTTCTCCGTATATTCTTATTGCTTCACAACTCATAATCTGATTCGTTTTTCCCTGCAATATTTGACAGTTGCTATAATGATATCACCAATATATCATATCTTTCCTTATATCTTGTATATCTTGATTGGTTCTTTAGATCCACATAATGCGGAGCGATGAGTTGGTTATTAGCTCGATAGTTATTTTTTTGTTGTGAATCCTACCCACTCGAAAAAACCAACGAGTCGCACACTAAGCATAGCAATTATATCAATATCAAATGATTAATTGAATTTTTTTTAATTCAACCTTAAAAAATTGCTCATTTTTTTGTTTTATCACCAGCAGATAAAGAAAAGCTTCTTATTCTTCGTTTACAAATATCCAAATTTTTATGCCTAATACACCATAAATAGTTCGAACTGTATAGGAACAATAATCTATTTTAGCTTGAATGGTTTGTAGAGGAACCCTACCTTCTCTGATCCATTCAACACGTGCAATTTCTTTTCCGTCGATACGTCCCGCAATTTGTACTTGAATTCCTTTTGTACCCGCCTGTTCGCTTAATTCAATAGCTTTTTTCATTGCTTTACGAAATGAAACTCTATTCTTTAATTGTCCGGCTATAAATTCTGCAAGAATATTAGGGTGTCCATAAGGATTTGCAATTCTTGTAATAGAAATGTTGAGTTTTTGGTTCACACAATTCAGTTTTTTTTGT